CACAATTGAAAAGGTCTTATCAATAAAATTTCCATTTATCCGCGATCTAGGCATAGTTAACAATCCATTCGATAATTCTTCTCATTACCTCTCGCGGGAAAAGAATCCCACAAACAAAGGAATTGTACAGTACGAAATAACATAAAAAAAGACTCATTCTAAAAAAAAAAGATGTGGACCTTCCACTAAAGTTGTTCCTTTGTGACAGGAATCAATAGGAAATATTTGAATCCGGTTGGATTTCACCCAAATCAAATGTATTCGTATACCAATGAACTGAATTCTTACTATTTCAATTTCATCGAAGTTGAAGAATCGAGCAATTTGTCATACAGATTATGATAACTCGAGAAGTTTGTTTTGATTGGATTAAGATCCAAGGAGGAAAATAATCATTCTATGATTAAAATAGAACAACCTTCTTTAGTGTGCATAGCGTGTATACACAATCAAAATATAGAAATCCATGGTTTAATTCAGGGAATTGTAATAGATCCATGGGGTAAGGAGTTGTTGTTGATAAATCTTAAACGGGAAGGGGGTTTTTTAATTCCTATGGAACCATAGTTAAGTATAAAAATAACCATGTCTAAATGTAATCATATAAAAAAACTATAGATCCATCAGGGGATTCGTTACAATTCAGTGTTTAATCTGGTACCAGTATAAATATCAGAAAAAGACGTATCGTCGTCTTGACAAAACAAACACGAATAGATATATCTTTTCTTTTTCATTTTGTTTTTAATGGGTTTTCATAATAAAAAAATATCCCTTTATATCTCCCGAACCCCGAAAGAAGATCCTTCTTTTTTTTTCTATAATTGATTGACCATACCTATACTTACTGCAATACTATAAATGAAATGACTCGATATTCACTCGTTTTCTGGGTCTTAATCATAATATTTTGTAGGAGAGATGGCCGAGTGGTTGAAGGCGTAGCATTGGAACTGCTATGTAGGCTTTTGTTTACCGAGGGTTCGAATCCCTCTCTTTCCGTACCTTCACCTAATCTAATTTACGAACGTTACAAACCGCAATGTATCAAATACGAATAGATACTATTATTCTAACAGTTAAACCTTTCTTTGATATAGATTTGCTATTCCTAATTGCTGTAGTACAAAAATACAGGTAAAGGGTAGCCAAGGCATGAAAATTGACCCCGATCCACTTTTGATACCTAAATGGGATAGGAAAAAATCCGGATCAAGTCTCTCATCTAAAGTAAAGTCAATTTACTTCGACGAAAAAGGGAGGAGCACCCGAACCCCTGTTCCTTGTTGTTTTAGTTAGGTTCAAGTCTGACGAGAATAATATTCTACGACTAGCAACTCATTGATTTTTAAACCAACCCACTTACTATCTATTATTTGATTGACTAATCCTTTATATTGGGATGAGTGAAGAGTCAAATGTTTTGGCAATTCCTCATGTGGGAATGAATCAAGAGAATTTTGAATCAGAGCTATGGATTTTTGTTCATCTCTTGTCGTAATAATATCTCGGGGTTTGCAGCGGTAACTTGGTATATCCACTATACGACCATTAACTAAAATATGCCTATGGTTAACTAATTGTCGGGCTCCTGGAATGGTCGAAGCCATACCTAATCGAAAAAGTATATTATCCAAACGCATTTCAAGTAATTGTAGTAAAACCTGACCTGTTGAACCTTTGGCTTTTCCAGCGATACGAACATATTTAAGCAATTGTCGCTCTGTCAGACCATAATGAAAACGCAATTTTTGTTTTTCTTCTAGACGAATACGATATTGAGATCTTTTCCCGGAACGCGATTGGTTTCGAGGATCACTTCCGGATGTAGGACTTTTACTAGTAAGTCCCGGTAAAGCTCCCAGACGGCGTATTTTTTTAAAACGAGGCCCTCGGTAACGAGACATAAATACTCCTTTATTTTTTTATCAAATTTATTTTATAGAATTATAGAATAAACCTAAATTAAGACTGAACTAAACGATAAACAAAGCGACATCTACTGAAGTAGACTACAACAAAAAAGAAAAAAAATGAGATGAATTGTATCAATATCCAGACTTTTTTGTATATTTTATATATTATATATAGTAAATATATAGTAAGAGTTTAGGGATACTTTTCCTAATTTGTTCGGGAGAGATCTCATTGCTCCAATCAGTTTTTTTTTTCATAGTTGGGAGTTCTTACACGATAATAGATATAGATCAGTGACCAGACGAGGGAAAAGTCTTTTCAATAAGATTTCAAGGAGACATTATTCATTGTGTAAAATCATTGTGTAAAAATGTAAAAGTAAAAAAAAAAAAAGTTGACCTAACGAAAGAAAAGCCTACTATCGGAATCGAACCGATGACCATCGCATTACAAATGCGATGCTCTAACCTCTGAGCTAAGCAGGCTTAGATAACAACACAAATTTGTGTTGTCCACAGGAATTTCATAAAATAGAATAGTGGGATCCTAGTTAACTATTCATAATTCATAATGAATATAGATATGCATATAGAAAGAATGGAATAGAATTAAATAGAATGAATAAGAAAGAATGAATAAGAATATATAATTCTATTTATATATAAAATAAATAAAATTTTAAAAATTACATAACATAAAATTAATATATTAATATGAGAGAACAATGAAATTCAAAATTTTCTAATATAAAAAAAAAAAAAATAAATAAAGTTATATATTCTATGGATTAGGTATACTTTTAGTATTTTAGTAAAAGAATTAGATTCTAATTATAATGTTATAGTGGGCCAGCCCTAAGGAAAAGATAAGGATACAGATCAAAATGAAACATTCCTCTGGTTTAATTCGAAAAAGTAGGGGATAAAAAAAAAAGAATTGACCCTTCAAGTATTCTAAATATCTCGTAAAAATGGAGAGGAAAAGAGGGATATATGTGGTATATATCCATCCATATTGAATTGCAGATACATCAATGATAGAATCATTTCTGATTGCAACAAATGCCGGTCCTCTGATAGAGATGAAAGAATATAGTAGAGATGAAAGAATATAGACAAAAAAAAAGCACAAACAAATAGGAGGAGACCCCTATATTTTTTATATTTTCTATATAGGAATTTTCATCTAAAGAATTTGATGGCTCCAGCATAAATGAAAGAAAGAAGGAGATGGCATCCCAAAGAGATCCTAGAAAAAGGGGGATATGGCGAAATTGGTAGACGCTACGGACTTGATTGGATTGAGCCTTGGTATGGAAACCTACTAAGTGAGAACTTTCAAATTCAGAGAAACCCTGGAATTAAAAATGGGCAATCCTGAGCCAAATCCTGTTTTCATAAAAAGGTGGTTCAGAAAGAAAAAAAAGGATAGGTGCAGAGACTCAATGGAAGCTGTTCTAACGAATAGGGTTGACTGCGTTGGTCGAGGAATCTTTCTATCGAAACTCCGGAAAGGATGAACCTATATACGTACGTATTTGTACTGAAATAGCAAAAATTAATGAGATCCTAATCCATTTCTTATTTTATATGTATATGAAAAATTTAAAATGGATTATGAATCGATTCCAAATGGAAGGAAGAATCGAATATTCGCCGATCAAATCAGTCACTCTATGGTCTGATAGTTCTTTTGAAGAACTAACTTATTGGACGAGAGTAAAGATAGAGTCCCGTTCTACATGTCAATACCGACAACAATGAAATTTATAGTAAGAGGAAAATCCGTCGACTTTAGAAATCGTGAGGGTTCAAGTCCCTCTATCCCCAAAAAAGATCGGTTTTCCTTTCTAACTATCTTTTTATCCCCCCCTTTTTTTTCAGCGGTTCAAAATTAGCTACGTTTCTCATTCACTCTTTCACAAACAAAAAAAAAAAAAATCGGCAGAGAAATGTTTCTCTCTTTTCACAAGTCTTCTTATATATCTTATATATTATATATAAGATATACGCTCAAATGAACATCTATGAGCAAGGAATTCCTATTTGAAATATTCACAGTCCATATCGTTATTTTGAATTCAAATTAACTAAAAAAAAAAGTATTATTTTTGAAGATCCAAAAAATTCAAGGGCCTGCGTAAGACTTTGTAATGCTTTTTAGTCTATTTAATTGAATTGACATAGCCTAAGCGCCCTTTCTTTTAGTAGTATTTAGTAGTAGTAATATGGAAATGATGCACCGGGAAGAGTCGGGATAGCTCAGTTGGTAGAGCAGAGGACTGAAAATCCTCGTGTCACCAGTTCAAATCTGGTTCCTGACATGTGGTTAATATAATAATGTATACTCATACAAATTAATCGATATAGATCATGATATATACGTATCTATTTTTGTCTCTAGCGATATACCCCTTTGGTTGTCTAAAGATATGCCCCAATTTTTTGTAGATGAGTAAAGAATACAATATTCTAAAATAGATAGAATCCATATAATATATAGGTTAAAGAAAAAATTAGATTATGTTTCCTCTTCTTTTTTGTTTGCTCGTAGGGTGCTTTCTTTCATTCAAAAAGAATGTTAATACTTCATACATATCCGAAAAGTGAAGTTTTTTTAGTTGGTTGAAAACCCCAAAGTCTAAAAGAGTAAAACAGTGGGAATAGAAAAAATCATTTCAGATAGATACAGTACAAATAGAATCCAAAACCCTTTCATTTCTTTTCATTTTTTTTTTTGCATTTTCTATTTCTTTATTTCCCTCTACGTGACTTTCTAGAACCCTTCTAAATGATGTGCGCGGTACAAAGTTCATGATAAAGAACTCTTTTGGTTCATTTTACCAGCTCATCTGAAAAAAAAAAAATCTTCCCAATTTTTGGGGAATATCAATGAAACCCTATTTTGTTTTATTTCGCGCATCTATAATATGAATGAAAGTCCAATGACTCTGTTTGATCTTGAACAAAATGTAAAAATATTCCTCGAGTACCTGGAATCATAGAAGTGAAGAAAGATTAATTTCTTATCATTCAAAGAGCATCTTGTATTTCATAGAAATTTGGGGCAATATAATCCTTACG